ATGTGCTATAATGCTGAGCCAAGGACACTCCGCCTTATCTATAGAAGCAGTCAACTGAGTTCTGAACGAATTAGATCCTTGGTAATGGCTCAATCTATAGATAGAAAGCCCTATGATGGGAAACTACCACGTTAGGTTTGGAGAGAGATGGGACCGGTTATATAATAGAGGGAGCAGATGCAAGCTTTTTTATTTCAATAGCCGGCCAACTGACTACAGGATCATCGGTCTACTCTACCTCAATTCACCATTTCGAACTTTATACAGAAGGTTTTTCCGTACCAGCTTCTTCTACCTATACCGCAGTTGAAGCACCTAAAGGAGAATTTGGTGTCTTTCTGGTCAGTAATGGAAGCAATCGTCCCTACCGTCGTAAAATAAGAGCACCCGGCTCTGCCCATTCACAAGGACTCGATTCTATGTCCAAACATCACATGCCAGCAGATGTGGTCACCATCATAGGTACTCAAGATATTGTGTTTGGAGAGGTGGATAGATAGGACGACTAGTTGCTCGATCAGGACCTTAGCTTTATTGCGAGCCCAGAAGTCTCTCTTTTTTCGGCCTTCAGGAACAGCCTTTAAGTCAAATCCAACCTAATATCATGAATATCCTTCTACATAGAAGAAAGACACTCTAAGATCCTTTTTCAAACCTGCTCCCATTTCGAGTCAAGAGATAGATAAATAGACACGTCCCATTGCACTGATCAGGGGCGTTCGTTGTATGTTGAAGCAGAGATGAATAGGGTGGCTGTGAAGAGAGTGATGGTTGATCCTGACTCCACAGTCAATCTCATACCTATGTCCACTAGGCATTCCAAAAGAAAAGATTGGAGGAGCACTTCTCAAGGTATATAATTTGAGTTCGAATTGTCAAATCTATTTTCTAGGAATGGTATGGTCAGAGTCAATTGCAACGTTGGACCTTTTCAAAGTCCGATAGAGTTCCAGGTTGTTTTTGCACCGACGACACATTATGCTCTTCTGGGCAGACTCTAGATTCATAAAGACCAAGCGGTCCCATCGACATACCATCAATGTATAAAAGGTATAATCAAAGGAAAATAAGTACTCGTACCAGCGGTGAGCACTCCGATCTGAAATCCATTTTGCTGACGCTATACATTATTCGGAGTTTGCCGAGGATGGAGAGCTTTCATTGAAAGAGGGTCCAGGGAGCTGTTGGCTTACTCGTTGGGAGGACTTATTAATTAAGGAAGATTAAGTTCGTATCTATTTCTAGAAAAGAGACCACCGGTATGCAAAAGTTGAGAAAAGCCGTCTTTAGCCTGTCACTAAGTTGCCAATCGACATGATCTATTTGCTCACATTCCAGGCGAAGGTCATAATTCGCAGTTTCCTACAGGTACTGGGACGGAAACATCATATTCCCGAAAAAAATGCGGGACTTCGGTAGCGAGGAGGGCCCTCACAGCAAAGCCCATTGCCAAGGCCAGACCCCCAGCCGATCTTGATGATCAAGAAAGAAAGATGGCTCGACTCCCTACTAGGTATACCCCAACCTTAGATAGTAGGGCCATAAAGGGTTTCCCTAGGAAAAAAGAAAGAGAATCAAATATAGCGAGAACACATAAAAGAATCGAGATTCTGATGAGAATGCAACCACTGCGATTAGAAAGGGTTCCGCGATTGTAATTCACAGTCATTTCTTCAAGATGTTTCTGCATTCCCAACAAATCATCTTTAGAAAGCTGCAGATTTTCCATTCTTTTTAATGCCTTAAATACGGATTTTTTATAATCATCTGTCTCAGTACTCATCTTTTTACTTATTTACTTATCCTTCCTGAGACTTTTTTCAGTTTATCGTAGAAATTAGTCCACAAAACTGATAAGAACGACACGAGTTTCAAAATTTCGATTACGCATGTTTTGGGCCATGCCTGGCACTTTCATTTTATTGAAAGTTGTCATAAGATTAATTTAATCAATTGCCTCTTATTTTAGGCAAAAAAAACAATCCCATTTGTTCTCCGCAGTCCTTCTGTGTGTAGAACATTGGCCAGCTCCATCTACCAATGGGTGCACCTGACTGTCTCCAGTTCAGTTAGAACAGAAGGCCGCCAGCTTACATAGTATATAATTGTGGCGGGGGGAGCTGACTGTTGCCTCCCTAGTTGACAAATGAGCCAAATAGAATTTCATCCTATGTGCTCTACATATTTTATATTTCTTTCTTATCTATCCCATTTAGCGATAAGATACTCGGGTTATGTTTGGTGAACTGGGGCCGTGTTTTATATCCTCCTTCCCCACGGGAAAACGTTTGCAGATGCGATCATGAATCGAACCAGATCGAAACATTCAGCTGTCGACGGACAAACCTTTGCCGAAACGTCGACCGCAAACGAAGGATGGCCAGGCCCCGGTTCCCAGGGTTATAGTATTCCCTATTCCTTGCCTACTCAAATCAGAACTAGTTGATTCTCTTTCGCCTATCGGCCAGCCGGCTTGTTGCAACCTTCGCATTTCCTGCTG